TTTCGGGAGAAATACGATCGGGAGGAGCTAGTTCGAATCCCTCAGGTAAAATAAGAACCGCCCCCACATTCAAAGACCCTCTTTTACCATTAGAAAGAACTTGTTTCAGTTGCATATCATAAGGGATTCTAACAACTGCTTCAAATACAGTATCGGGAAGCACCGCTTGCGGAACCTCAATATCCACGGGCTTATTAGCTAAATGGCAATTGGCGCATACAATACGCCCGGTTGCTTCTCGTGGATTTTCATAACTCTGTTGTGCAAAAATGGGATATGCGTGTGAAATAGATGTCCAAGTTATTACATATATCAACATCGCGATCGATACAGACATGGATCGAGTCATCTGCTCCTTTACCCAAGAAAAGATATTTCTATTTTGCATGGTCCAATCATTGATCCCGAAAATTTCTACAATAAATTAGGTAGGTTGCTAGTATAGTTTCCTATCCACGATTCTGCTATTTACTGGAATAATTTCACTGTAACACAGGAAAAATTCCCTGGATGAGTAGAAACATAAAGAGTGGGTAAAATTTTTAATGGTTTGTTTTGTTTATGGGCGAAGTAACAAACATTAGAATTGGATTCATATTAATTCATATCATATTAGTGGATTATTTTTTAGTCATTCATTGAATGATAAATCACTACAAGTGAGGGAGATACACGATTTAAATAACGGAAGATCCAATATTTAAAAATGGTATCTAGAATGACTGGAAAAGTGGAAACAAGACCAGATATAATTTGATCATTATGAGAAAATCCAAAATCCTTGTAGACAAAACCAATCATTAGTTCCCAACCATGAGGCGAATGGAATCCAATACATAAATCAGTTAACAAAAGAATAGAAAAGGCTTTTATTGTGTCGCTTAAATTATAGAGAAATTCCCTAACCCAAGAATTAAGAATGACAAGTTCTTCATTACCCAGAATAGAATAACCACTTAGAATAGCAAAACTTATTATATTTGTCGAGAAGTGCAAAATGGTATGGATATGATCCTCATTGTGCATCTGGACCAATCGTATCGTTTCTTTGTGGATTCCTATACGAAGCTTTTGTATCTGCGTCTCCGGGTACTCCTTTATCATTTCGTCCAAAAGAAAGAGTTCTTCTAATTCTATGAATTTTTCTAGAACGTTCTTTTCTTGAATATCATTCAAAAAAGCTTCGGATTGACTAGTATTCCACCAATTAATAACCCAAGATTCCAGACTTTTATTAAATGAGAAAGAGATCCACCAAGGCAAAAATACTATAGATGCAAGATATGGAAGAAGGGGAGCGAATGCTTTCTTTTTTGTCATTTTGAATCAAATCAGTGAATTGTTAATGAAGCGGCTTCTTAGCTAGACTCTATCCAATCTGGTATTTTTATGAAACACGAGTGCTATAATATAACAAAGAGGATTCAATTACTGAGCCCCTTCCCCAGTGTGGGGAAACGTGCATTCTTTAATAAGTTCATTTCAAAAGACTTCAATTGGTACGCGCAAGAAATAGGCCAAGTCAGCAGCTTTTTGTTCAATTTCTCGTGGAGTCAAATTCTCATCAGTACGAGTCAGCGGAAGGGCCCCCTGACCCCTGATTTCCATATAAAGTACACGACGAGGATAAAGACCCTCTTTAGCCTCTATTCTAATCGACTGGATATCTCTCATAAGAAATCGAAGGAAGATGCGACGATTTCGTCCAGGGAATCCCCAACGAAAAATACACACTATTCCCTCTTTTCTATCGAATTGATCATAACCACTACCTACATTCCACCAAATTGTGCACCACAAATAGGAGCTAATGAACATACCTGCGATCCCATAGAAAGACATCACGATTCCCTGTGGAAAAAAAATGATTTGCTGAGACGGAAATAAGGATATCAGATTCCGACCAAGATAACTAGAAGTTCCAACCAACAGGAATCCTAGTGAACCTAAAAAAAGGATACAGGCCCAGAATAAATTACTCGTTTTTCGAGATCCCGTTATAAGTTCTATCCATATACGTTCTGATCGCCAGCTCATACTAGATCCAGTTACATTTTATTGGAATTGAGAAAATAACCAAAATGAATTTGACTTTCTGTTTTTGTTCCCAAAGTAACTCTCATCAACTAGCACTATTATGATATGTATAAATCATTAGGAATAATTCATCGAATCCGTTCGATAAAAAAAAACAACCCCGCCATATGACCGACTATAGAAATATCCGTACATATAGATACATTGACTTTACTTTTCAGGCATCTGCCGATCCATTTGAAAATAGCTATAATGCATTTATATGTATATCCATATATAGGATATAGGGTTTTCACGCGCATAACCGCCTTTCACTTATGTGTGTTTGGAAGAAGCCACGGGTTGTACCATATTCCAATAAAATAAATGGATATTCATATTATGATCCAAGTCAACTTCTTAAAAAAAAATTCATGAGATTTGGTCCTAGACAATCTTGTTTTTTTGAACATGAATAGATAAAGAAGCCATTGCAATTGCCGGAAATACTAGGCCCACTAAAGGCACAAAAAAAGAGGGGAAGTTGAAAGTTGCCATAGACTAGATACCTCGATTTAATATTTGTACCTGTTATAAAGATATCTTATGATAAGTATATCGATTATAAGTATATAATAATAGGTACAAGAAATATAGAATTAAATAAGTGTACCCATTCCCCTTTCCTTTCTATTTTTTATTCTTGTTCTTTTCTACTTATCTTCTAATAAAAAACAAAGGCGTTTCTTACAAGTTCGCAAAGAATTGGATTTCTAATGAACCCGATCCGCGGCAGATTCCTAGTAAAATAGGAATGGGAATTATCGGGGAATATAGAAAAATACAGGATTTCAATTCTATATTTTCTATATTTGAATTATTCAATATCTATAATAAAGAAAATACGTAAGAAGGAAACATTCATTTTTTCTTTTCCTAATTTTAAGGAAGGGAAGAAAGAATTAACTCTTTTATCCTGTTGATAGAGTCTTCTCGATCACTAATCATGAATAGAGATAAAAAATAGATCTGGAAAAACTAATAATAAAAGAAAAGTAATTATCCGAAACTTCTGATCCTTTATACTAGATCTTATGCCCTCAAATAAGCCCCCGTTCTTCGGTTTTTACTTTAGATTACAATAAACTAAATACGAATTCTATTCACCAAAAATAAAGAAACGAATTTCATTTTAATGTTCTACTTGTTGGTTTAATTTGTATTCACGGGAAAGAAACCGTGAAGTTGAAATAACTCGCTCAGAACACCTTTTAAAGGATTACGTGGTACGATTGGGTCGAATAAGCCTTTATGGAATAAATACTCAGCCGCTTGTGAACCATCAGGTACTGTCTTATTCAATGTTTGTTCAATTACTCTTTTACCCGCAAATGCAATGTAGGCATTAGGTTCGGCAATAATAATATCTCCTAACATACCAAAACTAGCGGTAACTCCACCGGTTGTAGGAGATGTAAGGATGGATACATATAATAACTTTTTATTTGATTGATAATTATATGAAGCGGAAGATATTTTTGCCATTTGCATCAAACTCAAACTGCCTTCTTGCATACGCGCTCCCCCGGAAGCACACACTATAATAACAGGTAGAGATCTATCAGTAGCATATTCGATCAAACGGGTTATTTTCTCGCCTACTACGGATCCCATACTCCCCCCCATGAACTGAAAATCCATAACCCCAATTGCTATGGGAATACCGTTTAATTGACCTATGCCTGTTTGAACAGCCTCGGTTAACCCTGTCTTTATTTGATAAGAATCAATACGATCTTTATAAGGCTCCTCCTCCGAATGAAATTCAATGGGGTCCACAGAAACCATGTCGTCATCCATGGGAGCCCAAGTGCCTGGATCAATCGAAAGTTCGATTCTATCTGAACTACTCATTTTCAAATGATATCCACATTGTTCACAAATATTCAATTTTGATCTCAAAAACTTCTTATAATTTAATCCATAACAATTTTCGCATTGAACCCACAAATGCCTGTATTTTTTATTTATATCGAGATCATTATATTTTCCTCGCATATGGGAATCGCTTTCGTGGGAATCACTTTCATGCGAATCGCTTTCATGGGAATCACTTTCATTTGCACTAGTTTTTATATTGGAACTTGCAATGCCAATATCATTTACGTTTTCATTACAAATGTAACTATAAATATAGCTCTTACTGTAATTTTCACTATCACTTGAAATGTAACTATTAATACTGATTTCAGAATAAATATAATTGTCAATGCATCTAGTAATGTGATTATTCCAACTATATTTAGTATCATACATGTAATGATCATAGTAGTGATTGGCACTCGTAGGCCCATTATTCAGATAACTAGAATTAATATAACTCGAAAAAGACCGTTCTAGTTCACTTAGAAACGAATGATCGTTGTCAATCTCAAAAATATGATTTTCAATATCAAAATATATGGAATAATTGTCACCATTACTATCCCTAACTAAAAAAGTGTCATCAGAGATGAAACTCCGAATGCCCCTGACATCGAATAAATGATCAACATTATCGCAACGGGAGCTCTCACGCTCCCCCCAATTATGAATGTTTTTATCTATAACGAGGTCTTCACTTCCATTAGTATTTCCAATAGGACCAATATCATCCATTGCCTTACTTATCCCACACCTGAATTCTAACCCCTCCCTATTAAACAACATCAAATTGAATCGCCAGTTTTCCTTTTCCATAGAGCCTTCCTGCCCCCTATTTGAATGAAAATACAATATAATATTATGAATAGTCATTCGATGAATAATCATTTGAATAGTTCCTTTTGGAATAAGCATATAGATCCAATCACTAGGATCATTAACTAATAACGAGTAAGTGTTGAAAAAAAAAAAGAAAAGAGAGATTTCTCCCATGTCGTATACAAATTTTCATTGAAAAGATCAATATCTTTTCTCTCTTATGAAAACTTCATTTTCGTAGA